GCCAGCGTAGCTTAAGTAAAGCATAACACTGAAGATGTTAAGATGGGCCCTAGAAAGCCCCGTAAGCACAAAAGCTTGGTCCTGACTTTACTATCAGCTTTGGTTGGATTTATACATGCAAGTATCCGCATCCCTGTGAGAATGCCCTACATATTCCCTCATACGGAAAAAAGGAGCAGGCATTAGGCACGGCCCTAGTGCCAGCCCAAAACGCCTTGCTTAGCCACACCCTCAAGGGAATTCAGCAGTAATAGACATTAAGCTATAAGTGAAAACTTGACTTAGTTAAACCAAGAGGGCCGGTTAAACTCGTGCCAGCCACCGCGGTTATACGAGAGGCCCAAGTTGATAAATGCCGGCGTAAAAAGTGGTTAGTACTATATATTACTAAAGCCAAACATCTTCAAAACTGTCATACGTTCTCGAGGACAGGAAGCTCTTCTACGAAAGTGGCTTTAAAACATACACTCCACGAAAGCTAGGAAACAAACTGGGATTAGATACCCCACTATGCCTAGCCTTAAACACAGGTGACTACTTTACACCTATCGCTTGCCAGGGAACTACGAGCCCCAGCTTAAAACCCAAAGGACTTGGCGGTGCTTTAGACCCCCCTAGAGGAGCCTGTTCTAGAACCGATAACCCCCGTTCAACCTCACCCTCTCTTGTCTTTCCCGCCTATATACCGCCGTCGTCAGCTTACCCTATGAAGGACTTACAGTAAGCAGAATTGGTACAACCCAAAACGCCAGGTCGAGGTGTAGCGTACGAGAGGGGAAGAAATGGGCTACATTCACTGAACCAGTGAACAACGGACGATGCCTTGAAATAAACATCTAAAGGAGGATTTAGCAGTAAGAGGAGAAACAGAGAGTCCCTCTGAAACTGGCCCTGAAGCGCGCACACACCGCCCGTCACTCTCCCCAAAACAAACATAGATATAAATAAGAAAAGATAAAAATAAAGGGGAGGCAAGTCGTAACATGGTAAGTGTACCGGAAGGTGCACTTGGAAAAACCAGAGTGTAGCTAAAATAGTATAGCATCTCCCTTACACTGAGAAGATACCTGTGCAAATCAGGTCACACTGAACACATCCTCCCAACAGCTAGCCCGCCCTCCCAAACTTAACAAACAACATTAATACCCCCATAATCACACACACCACAAAACAAATCATTTTTCCCCCTTAGTATGGGTGACAGAAAAGGATCAAGGCGCCATAGAGAAAGTACCGCAAGGGAAGGCTGAAAGAGAAATGAAAAAACCCAGTAAAGAGCAAAAAAGTAGAGATGCCTACTCGTACCTTTTGCATCATGAACTAGTTAGTAAATATCGAGCAAAGTGTTCTTTAGTTCGAGCCCCCGAAACTTGGCGAGCTACTCCAAGACAGCCTATTATAGGGCCAACCCGTCTCTGTGGCAAAAGAGTGGGAAGATCTTAGAGTAGAGGTGACAGACCTACCGAGCCTAGTTATAGCTGGTTGCCTACAAAATGAATAGAAGTTCAGCCTCTCAATTTCTTTACTCCCCCCTGGTTAATACCACAAAGTGACAACAAGAAAACAAGATGGTTATTCAAAGGGGGAACAGCCCCTCTGAACAAAGACACAACTTTAATAGAAGGCAAAAGATCAAAAGACCCTAAAGCACGTACCTTAGTGGGCCTAAAAGCAGCCAACCATATAGAAAGCGTTAAAGCTCAAGTACTCTGCCACTTATAATCAAGACACCCCTATCTTAAGCCCCTATACATATTAGTAGGTCTTTTCATGCAAACATGAAAAAGATAATGCTAGCATGAGTAATAAGAGGAACAAGATCCTCTCCCGGCACCTGTTTACACCAGAACGAACATGCACTGAAAATTAACGCCCCCAATAAAAGAGGGCCCTGAGAAATACCATGATAGCCAAGAAGTACTCTCAACACAAAAGCGTTAACCCCACACAGGAGTGCCAAAGGAAAGACTAAAAGAAAAAGAAGGAACTCGGCAAACACTGGCCTCGCCTGTTTACCAAAAACATCGCCTCTTGCACTTAGGCATATAAGAGGTCCCGCCTGCCCTGTGACTCAGTAGTTTAACGGCCGCGGTATTTTGACCGTGCGAAGGTAGCGTAATCACTTGTCTTTTAAATGAAGACCTGTATGAATGGCATAACGAGGGCTAAGCTGTCTCCTTTTTCCAGTCAATGAAATTAATCTTCCCGTGCAGAAGCGGGAATTCACACATAAGACGAGAAGACCCTATGGAGCTTCAGACAAAAGGCAGATCATGTTAAAATAACTAGACAAACAGAACAAATTAAATGACCCCTGCCCTCATGTTTTTGGTTGGGGCGACCGCGGGGGAACAAAAATCCCCCATGTGGAATAGGAATCTTTCCTCAAGAACAGAGCCACAGCTCTAATAAGCAGAATTTCTGACCAACAAGACCCGGCAAAGCCGATCAACGGACCAAGTTACCCTAGGGATAACAGCGCAATCCCCTTTTAGAGCCCATATCGACAAGGGGGTTTACGACCTCGATGTTGGATCAGGACATCCTAATGGTGCAGCCGCTATTAAGGGTTCGTTTGTTCAACGATTAAAGTCCTACGTGATCTGAGTTCAGACCGGAGTAATCCAGGTCAGTTTCTATCTATGTAATGCTCTTTTCTAGTACGAAAGGACCGAAAAGAGGAGGCCAATGCCACAGGCACACCTCACTCCCACCTGCTGAATACAGCTAAAATAGGTAAAGGGGCATACCCCCAATGCCTGAGAAAGAAAGGCAAGTTAAAGTGGCAGAGCCCGGAAGATATGCAAAAGGCCTAAGCCCTTTAAACAGAGGTTCAAGTCCTCTCTTTAACTATGATAACAATTATCCTAACCCACATTCTCAACCCCCTTGCATACATTGTACCAGTCTTACTAGCGGTTGCATTCCTCACTCTTCTAGAACGAAAAGTCCTAGGCTACATGCAACTACGAAAAGGCCCAAATGTGGTTGGCCCCTATGGACTCCTTCAGCCTATTGCCGATGGTGTTAAACTGTTCATCAAAGAACCTATTCGCCCCTCCAATGCATCCCCACTACTATTCCTCATTGCCCCCATCCTAGCACTCACCCTGGCCCTCACCCTTTGAGCCCCCATCCCCCTTCCCCATCCAGTTACAGACATCAACCTAAGTATCCTATTCATTTTAGCCCTATCAAGCCTAGCAGTCTATTCTATTCTAGGCTCAGGCTGAGCCTCCAACTCAAAGTATGCTCTCATTGGGGCCCTTCGAGCAGTAGCCCAAACAATTTCATATGAAGTAAGCTTAGGACTAATCCTATTAAGTGCCATCATTTTCACAGGAGGCTTTACCCTTCAAACATTTAACATTACTCAAGAGAGCATTTGACTTCTATTTCCTGCCTGACCCCTTGCTGCAATATGATACATTTCCACACTAGCAGAGACAAACCGAGCACCCTTTGACCTAACAGAAGGAGAATCCGAACTTGTATCTGGCTTCAATGTTGAATATGCAGGAGGCCCCTTTGCACTATTCTTCCTTGCAGAATATGCTAATATTCTTTTAATGAATACACTTTCTGCAACCCTATTTCTTGGTGCCTCCCACTTCCCCCACCTGCCAGAACTAACCTCAATTAACCTAATAACTAAAGCTGCCTTCCTCTCAGTACTTTTCCTATGAGTACGAGCTTCCTACCCCCGCTTCCGTTATGACCAACTCATGCACCTAATCTGAAAAAACTTCCTCCCCTTAACACTAGCCCTTGTTATCTGACATCTAGCCCTCCCACTTGCCCTTGCAGGCCTCCCCCCTCAAGGCTAACATGGAGCCGTGCCTGAAGCAAAGGGCCACTTTGATAGAGTGAACAATGGGGGTTAAAGTCCCCCCNGACTCCTTAGAAAGAAGGGACTCGAACCCTACCTGAAGAGATCAAAACTCTTAGTGCTTCCACTACACCACTTCCTAGCAAGGTCAGCTAAATTAAGCTTTTGGGCCCATACCCCAAACATGTTGGTTAGAATCCTTCCCTTGCTAATGAACCCCTACATTATAGCATTTCTTTACCTTTGCCTCATCCTAGGTACCACAATTACCGTTTCTAGTTCCCACTGACTACTAGCATGAATAGGACTAGAAATTAATACCCTAGCCATTATTCCACTAATGGCACAGAACCACCACCCCCGAGCCACAGAAGCAGCTACAAAGTACTTCTTAACACAGGCTACTGCTGCAGCCACACTTCTATTTGCAAGCATTACTAATGCCTGGCTGACAGGACAATGAGACATTAAACTCATGACTCACCCAATCCCTACAACTATAATTCTACTTGCACTCTCCCTTAAAATTGGCCTTGCCCCCCTGCATACCTGACTGCCAGAGGTCCTCCAAGGGCTTGACCTACTAACAGGACTCATCCTCTCCACCTGACAGAAACTTGCACCTTTCAGCCTCCTTCTACAAATCCCTGCCTACAGCCAGGACCTGTTAATTCTTATAGGACTAGCATCAACCCTAGTAGGGGGATGAGGTGGCCTCAACCAAACACAACTGCGAAAAATCCTTGCATACTCATCAATTGCACACCTAGGGTGGATACTAATTATTATCCAATTTTCCCCTTCACTGACCCTCCTGGCCCTCATTACATACCTGGTTATAACCACCTCAACATTCCTCATCCTAAACTTCAATAACTCAAAAAGCATTAATGCTCTTGCAACATCCTGAGCAAAAGCACCCCTAATAACAGCAATAACTCCCATCTTGCTACTATCCTTAGGGGGACTCCCCCCAATGACAGGCTTCATACCAAAATGGCTAATCCTACAAGAACTAACAAAACAACAACTACCCATAACAGCTGTAATTGCAGCCCTGACAGCCTTGCTTAGCCTTTACTTCTACCTGCGGTTATCATATGCAATAACCCTTACAATCACACCAAACAACTTAGCAGGGACAACCCTCTGACGACTATCCCCATCTCACCCCTCCCTTGTTCTCTCTTCAGCCACACTCACAGCAATCCTTCTCCTTCCACTCACACCAGCAGTAACAGCCCTCCTTAATCTTTAAAAGAGGCTTAGGATAGCACAAGACCAAAGGCCTTCAAAGCCTTAAGCGGGAGTGAAAATCTCCCAGCCCCTGAATAAGACTTGCAGGACACTAACCCACATCTTCTGCATGCAAAACAGACACTTTAATTAAGCTAAAGCCTTACTAGATGGGAAGGCCTCGATCCTACAAACTCTTAGTTAACAGCTAAGTGCCCTAACCAGCGAGCATCCATCTACTTCCCCCCGCCTGCCAAAGACAAAGGCGGGGGAAAGCCCCGGCAGATCTTACTCTGCAACTTAAGATTTGCAATCTAATATGTAGGACACCTCAAGGCTTGGTAAAAAGAGGACTTAAACCTCTGTGCATGGGGCTACAACCCACCACTTAAACACTCAGCCATTTTACCTGTGGCAATCACACGCTGATTTTTCTCGACTAACCATAAAGACATTGGCACCCTGTACCTTGTTTTCGGTGCCTGAGCAGGAATAGTAGGAACTGCCCTAAGCCTACTTATCCGAGCTGAATTAAGTCAACCTGGGGCTCTTCTAGGAGACGACCAAATTTACAACGTAATTGTTACTGCACATGCCTTTGTAATAATTTTCTTTATAGTAATGCCAATCATGATTGGAGGATTTGGAAACTGACTTATCCCCCTAATGATCGGTGCCCCAGATATAGCCTTCCCCCGAATGAACAACATAAGCTTTTGACTCCTCCCCCCTTCATTCCTTCTCCTCCTAGCATCTTCAGGTGTCGAAGCAGGGGCTGGGACTGGGTGAACAGTCTACCCTCCTCTGGCAGGAAACCTTGCCCATGCAGGGGCTTCTGTTGACTTAACTATTTTCTCCCTCCACCTAGCAGGTATTTCATCAATTCTTGGTGCAATTAATTTCATTACAACCATCCTAAATATGAAACCTCCCGCAATTTCACAGTATCAGACACCTCTCTTTGTCTGAGCTGTCCTTATTACAGCAGTCCTACTGCTTCTTTCTCTCCCCGTTCTTGCAGCTGGCATTACAATGCTACTGACAGACCGAAACCTCAACACAACCTTCTTTGACCCATCAGGAGGAGGTGACCCAATTCTTTACCAACATCTATTCTGATTCTTTGGCCACCCCGAAGTTTATATTCTCATTTTACCAGGGTTTGGAATAATCTCCCACATTGTTGCATACTATGCAGGCAAAAAAGAGCCATTCGGCTACATGGGAATAGTATGAGCTATGATGGCCATTGGCCTACTTGGTTTCATTGTATGAGCCCATCACATGTTTACTGTAGGAATAGATGTAGACACACGAGCATATTTCACATCAGCAACAATAATTATTGCCATTCCAACTGGTGTAAAAGTGTTTAGCTGACTTGCCACTCTTCATGGAGGAGCCATTAAATGAGAAACCCCTCTCCTATGATCCCTTGGGTTTATTTTCCTTTTCACTGTAGGGGGACTAACAGGCATCGTTCTAGCCAACTCATCACTTGATATTATGCTACATGACACTTACTACGTAGTAGCTCACTTCCACTATGTCCTGTCTATGGGGGCAGTATTTGCCATCATAGCAGGATTTGTCCACTGATTCCCCCTTCTCTCAGGTTACACCCTGCATAGCACATGATCAAAAATTCACTTTGGTGTAATATTTGTTGGTGTAAACCTCACCTTCTTCCCACAACATTTCCTAGGGCTAGCAGGCATGCCACGACGGTACTCGGACTATCCAGATGCCTACACCCTTTGAAACACAGTTTCATCTTTAGGCTCTCTAATCTCACTTACTGCTGTTATCATGTTCCTCTTTATTATCTGAGAAGCATTTGCTGCTAAACGTGTAGTGTCAGGAGTTGAACTCACTGCCACAAACATTGAATGACTGCATGGCTGCCCACCTCCCTACCACACATTCGAGGAGCCTGCCTTTGTTCAAGTTCAACAAGCCCACTAACGAGAAAGGGAGGACTCGAACCCCCATAAACTGGTTTCAAGCCAGCCACAAAACCCTTCTGTCACTTTCTTAATAAGATACTAGTATAGCTGATAATACACTGCTTTGTCAAGGCAGAATCGTGGGTTAAATCCCCACGTATCTTAACTTAATGGCCCACCCCTCACAATTAGGTTTCCAAGATGCAGCATCACCCGTTATAGAAGAACTTCTTCACTTTCATGATCATGCCCTAATAATTGTCTTTCTTATTAGCACCCTTGTTCTTTACATTATTGTGGCAATAGTCTCCACACGCCTCACAAATATATACATCCTAGACTCCCAAGAAATTGAAATCATCTGAACAATTCTTCCTGCAATCATTCTTATTCTAATTGCTCTCCCCTCGCTACGAATTCTCTACCTTATGGATGAGATTAATAACCCACACCTGACAGTTAAAGCAATTGGACACCAATGATATTGAAGCTATGAATACACTGACTACCAAGAAATTGCCTTTGACTCATATATAGTTCCTACACAAGATTTAGCACCAGGACAATTCCGCCTATTAGAAGTTGACCACCGAATGGTTGTCCCCACAGAAGCCCCAGTTCGAGTGCTAGTTACAGCAGAAGATGTCCTACACTCATGAGCAGTACCTGCCCTAGGAGTGAAAATGGATGCAGTCCCAGGACGACTTAACCAAACAGCCTTTATTGCCTCCCGCCCTGGGGTTTTCTACGGCCAATGCTCAGAAATCTGTGGTGCAAATCACAGCTTCATACCCATCGTAGTAGAAGCAGTACCTTTAAAATACTTCCAAGACTGATCAACACTAATGCTTGAAGACGCCTCACTAAGAAGCTAAACAGGGCTATAGCGTCAGCCTTTTAAGCTGAAAATTGGTGCCCCCCAACCACCCTTAGTGACATGCCTCAGTTAAACCCCGCCCCTTGGTTTGCCATCTTAGTCTTCTCTTGACTTGTCTTCCTAACAATTGTTGTACCAAAGTTCTTAACTACACCTTCCCCAATGAACCTACCCCCCAAAGCACTCAAATCCCCAAAACAGACCCCTGAACCTGACCATGATAACAAGCTTCTTTGACCAATTTATAAGCCCTACCTACTTAGGAATCCCCCTCATGGGCCTTGCTTTTGTCCTGCCCTGACTCCTATTTCCATCCCCTGCCCCTCGATGAATTAACAACCGATTCCTCACCCTTCAAGGATGATTCATCAACCGATTCACATCACAACTCCTGTCCCCTATAAATGTAGGGGGCCACAACTGAGCACTTATTTTGGCCTCATTAATAACATTCCTACTCTCCCTAAATATACTAGGCCTTCTGCCCTATACATTCACACCAACTACCCAACTATCTCTGAACATAGGACTTGCAGTCCCTCTGTGACTTGCCACTGTCATCATTGGCCTACGAAATCAACCAACAGCTGCCCTTGGACACTTACTACCAGAAGGCACCCCAGTACCCCTCATCCCAGTACTAATCATTATCGAAACAATTAGCCTGTTTATTCGACCCCTTGCACTTGGGGTACGACTAACAGCCAACCTGACAGCAGGTCACCTACTAATGCAACTAATTGCAACAGCAGCCTTTGTACTAATGCCAATAATGCCAACAGTAGCCCTTCTCACTTCCATTGTACTTCTACTCCTAACAATCCTAGAAGTTGCTGTTGCTATAATCCAAGCATATGTCTTCGTCCTACTCCTAAGCCTCTATCTACAAGAAAATGTTTATGGCCCGCCAAGCACATGCATACCATATAGTAGACCCTAGCCCATGACCCCTAACAGGAGCAGTTGCTGCTCTTCTAATAACCTCCGGCCTTGCCATTTGATTCCACTACAACAAAGTATCACTAATAGTCCTAGGAACCATCCTTCTATTACTGACAATATTCCAATGATGACGAGACATCGTCCGAGAAGGTACATATCAAGGTCATCATACCCCTCCTGTCCAAAAAGGACTTCGATATGGCATAATCTTATTTATTACATCAGAAGTTTTCTTCTTCCTTGGCTTTTTCTGAGCTTTCTTTCACTCTAGCCTAGCCCCCACACCTGAAATTGGAGGATGCTGACCCCCAACTGGCATTACCCCACTAGACCCCTTTGGGGTTCCCCTACTAAATACTGCAGTTCTCCTAGCCTCAGGGGTTACAGTAACATGAGCCCACCATAGCATCATAGAAGGTGAACGAAAACAAGCCATCCAAGGACTTGCTTTAACTATTTTACTAGGCGGCTACTTCACCTTCCTACAAGGAATGGAGTACTATGAAGCCCCTTTCACAATTGCAGATGGAGTTTATGGCTCAACTTTCTTTGTAGCCACAGGCTTTCATGGCCTCCATGTCATTATTGGAACTTCCTTCCTTGCTGTCTGTCTTCTTCGACAAATCAACTACCACTTTACAATAGAACATCACTTTGGCTTTGAAGCAGCAGCTTGATACTGACACTTTGTTGACGTAGTCTGACTATTCCTTTACATCTCTATCTACTGATGAGGATCCTATCTTTCTAGTACTAATGTTAGTATTAGTGACTTCCAATCACCAGGTCTTGGTTAAAATCCAAGGAAAGATAATGAATCTAATTATGACAGTAATTTTTATTGCCGTTGCCCTCTCCACCATTCTAGCAGTTGTCTCCTTCTGACTCCCACTAATTACACCAGATCAAGAAAAATTATCACCCTATGAATGTGGGTTTGACCCCATCGGATCAGCCCGCTTGCCTTTTTCAATACGATTCTTTCTAGTCGCAATTTTATTTCTTCTATTCGACCTTGAAATTGCACTACTTCTCCCCCTACCCTGAGGAGACCAGCTCCCAAACCCAACAATCACATTCTTCTGGGCAGCTCTTGTGCTAGTACTACTCACCCTTGGCCTAATTTATGAATGACTACAAGGCGGGCTCGAATGAGCTGAATAGGCAATTATTTTAATTAAAATATTTGATTTCGGCTCAAAAGCTCGTGGTTAAAGTCCACAATTGCCTAATGACCCCCACACAATTCACATCTTCCCTAACCTTTTTAATAGCTTTAGCAGGTCTTACATTTTACCGGACCCACCTTCTCTCGGCCCTATTATGCCTGGAAGCAATAATACTTTCCCTCTTTGTGGCCCTCTCAGCATGAACAATACACCTCGACATGTCAAGCTTCTCAGCCTCCCCACTGCTCCTTCTTGCATTTTCTGCCTGTGAAGCCAGTGCAGGCCTAGCCTTACTTGTAGCTACTGCCCGTACTCATGGCACAGATCACATACAAAGCCTAAATCTCCTAAAATGCTAAAAATCCTAATCCCAACAATTATGCTAGTACCCACCACTTGACTTGCCCCAAGTAAAATAATCTGACCCGCAGCCCTGATGCACAGTCTAATCATTGCTTTCATCAGCCTTTCCTGATTACATAGCTCAGGGGACACAGGCTGATCCTCACTAAACCACTTTATAGCCCTCGACCCACTTTCTTCCCCCCTTCTAGTCCTAACCTGCTGACTCCTCCCACTAATAATTTTAGCCAGCCAGAACCATACAGCAGGTGAACCAGAAAACCGCCAACGAATATATATTTCACTTCTAACTTCACTACAAATCTTCCTCATCATAGCCTTCTCAGCAACAGAAGTTATCTTATTCTACATTATATTTGAAGCAACCCTTGTCCCCACCCTTCTATTGATTACCCGGTGAGGTAACCAAGCAGAACGCCTAAATGCAGGAACATACTTCTTATTCTACACTCTTGCAGGCTCTCTCCCCCTCCTTGTTGCACTACTTCTTCTTCAAAACACCACAGGCACACTATCCCTCTTAACCCTTCAATATGCCCCAGCACTACCCATACTAACAACAGGAGACAAAATTTGATGAGCAGGCTGCCTACTGGCCTTCCTAGTAAAAATGCCCCTATATGGTATGCACCTTTGACTTCCAAAGGCCCATGTAGAAGCACCCATTGCAGGATCAATAGTTCTTGCAGCTGTGCTTCTAAAACTAGGGGGATATGGAATGATGCGAATAATGATTGTACTTGAACCACTTACCAAAGAACTAAGCTATCCCTTTATTATCCTTGCATTATGAGGAGTGATTATAACTGGCTCAATCTGCTTACGACAAACAGACCTCAAGTCTCTAATTGCCTACTCATCTGTAGGACACATAGGCCTTGTTGCCGGAGGAATCCTAATCCAAACACCATGAGGATTTACAGGGGCTTTAATTCTTATGATTGCCCACGGATTGACATCCTCTGCCCTATTCTGCCTTGCCAACACCAATTATGAACGAACACACACTCGTACAATGATTCTTGCCCGAGGCATACAAATTGTTTTACCACTTATAACAACCTGATGATTCATTGCAAGCCTGGCAAACCTTGCATTACCCCCTCTCCCAAACCTGATAGGAGAGCTAATAATCATTACATCCCTTTTCAACTGATCATGAGCTACAATTGCCCTCACAGGTGCTGGTACACTAATTACTGCGGGCTACTCACTGTATATGTTCCTAATAACACAACGGGGGCCAATCCCACAGCACATCATTGCCCTTGACCCTTCACACACCCGAGAACACCTGCTCCTTGCACTCCACCTCCTCCCCCTCCTCCTCCTAATTTCAAAACCTGAGTTAATCTGAGGGTGAACCTTCTGTAGACATAGTTTAACAAAAACCTTAGATTGTGATTCTAAAGACAGAGGTTAAAACCCTCTTGTCCACCGAGAGAGGCTTGCAAGCAACGAAGACTGCTAACCCTCGTACCCTCGGTTGAATTCCGGAGCTCCCTCGCACTGCTTTTAAAGGATAACAGCTCATCCATTGGTCTTAGGAACCAAAAACTCTTGGTGCAAATCCAAGTAAAAGCTATGCACCCCACACCACTAATAATAACCTCAAGCCTACTTATTATTTTTGCCCTACTTACCTACCCTCTTCTAACTACCTTTTCACCCAACCCCAAACCAACCAACTGAGCTGAAACCCATGTAAAAACAGCAGTAAAACTTGCATTCTTTGTAAGCCTCCTCCCACTATTCCTTTTTATTGCAGAAGGAGCCGAAACTGTTACCACCAACTGGACCTGAATGAATACATTAATATTTGACATCAACATCAGCCTTAAATTTGACTTTTACTCCCTCATTTTTACCCCTGTAGCACTATATGTCACCTGATCAATTTTAGAGTTTGCTCTATGATACATGCACTCAGACCCATACATAAATCGCTTCTTCAAATATCTCCTAACCTTTCTCATTGCAATGATTATTCTTGTAACAGCCAACAATATATTCCAGATCTTTATTGGATGAGAGGGTGTAGGCATTATATCCTTCCTTCTCATTGGCTGATGATATGGCCGGGCAGATGCTAACACTGCAGCACTACAAGCAGTCCTATACAACCGAGTTGGAGACATTGGCCTTATCTTTGCCATAGCCTGAATGGCAACTAATCTTAACTCCTGAGAATTTCAGCAAATTTTCCTAACTACACAAAACTTGGACCTCACTTACCCACTGCTTGGCCTCATTCTAGCTGCCACAGGAAAATCTGCCCAATTTGGACTCCACCCATGGCTTCCATCAGCCATGGAGGGTCCTACACCGGTATCTGCCCTACTTCATTCAAGCACAATAGTGGTTGCCGGAATTTTTCTTCTCATCCGAATAAGCCCCCTTATAGACAACAACCCTCTGATTTTAACCACATGCCTATGTTTAGGAGCCCTAACCACCCTTTTTACAGCAACCTGTGCTTTAACCCAAAATGACATCAAAAAAATTGTTGCCTTCTCAACATCAAGCCAGCTCGGATTAATAATAGTCACAATTGGACTAAACCAGCCCCATCTTGCTTTCCTCCACATCTGCACCCATGCCTTCTTCAAAGCCATGCTATTCCTATGTTCAGGCTCCATCATTCACAGCCTAAATGATGAGCAAGACATCCGCAAAATGGGAGGAATACACCACCTTGCCCCATTTACCTCCTCCTGCCTAACAATTGGCAGCCTTGCACTAACAGGCACCCCCTTCCTTGCTGGTTTCTTCTCCAAGGATGCCATCATTGAGGCCCTAAATACCTCCCACATCAACGCCTGAGCCCTCATTCTAACCTTAATTGCCACTTCCTTCACTGCCATCTACAGCCTACGTGTTGTCTTCTTTGTCTCTATGGGCCACCCTCGCTTTAACTCCCTCTCCCCAATTAATGAAAACGACCCACATGTAATCAACCCCATCAAACGACTTGCATGAGGAAGCATTTTAGCCGGACTTATTATTACCTCAAACATTATTCTCCCAAAAACCCCTGTTATGACAATACCCTCCTCCTTAAAACTTGCAGCACTTATTGTAACAATCATTGGACTTCTAACAGCCCTAGAACTTGCCAGCCTAACTGCTAAGCAGTATACCACCCATCCTACCCTACCACTTCACCACTTCTCAAACATGCTTGGGTTCTTCCCAGCAATTATCCATCGCCTTCCCCCAAAAATAAACCTCCTTCTTGGTCAATATGTTGCATCCCAAATAGTAGACCAGACATGGCTGGAAAAGTCCGGGCCAAAAGCCGTCTACACAACCAACCTCCCTCTCATCTCAACTACAAGCAACCTACAACAAGGCATAATTAAAACCTTCCTTGCCCTATTCTTCCTAACCTTTGCATTAGCACTACTCCTTCTAAAAGCCTAAACTGCCCGAAGTGCCCCCCGACTGGACCCCCGACACACTTCCAACACCACAAACAAAGTTAAAAGGAGGGTTCAAGCAGCAATTACCAGCATTCCACCCCCTGACAGGTATAACCCTGCCACCCCCGTCATATCCACTCGTACCAAAGAGAACATCCCAGCATCGCCCCCTTCTAAAGATAATCCCACACCTTCACCAAACATATAATACCAAATAGAAGCCCCTGCCACCAAAACATAAACTGCTACCTTTCATCCAACCTCACGACTCCCAAGCGTCTCAGGGTAGGGATCAGCAGCCAATGCTGCCGAATATGCAAATACTACCAATATTCCCCCAAGGTAAATCAAAAACAAAATCAGGGCCAAAAAAGAAGCACCTTGAACAACCAACAGCCCACAGCTCATACCTGCCATACACACAACCCCTAGTGCTGCAAACTGTGGCCCAATATTAGATGCAACCCCAACAGCCCCCGCAACAATACAAAGCATAAACAGAAAGACAATAAGACTCATTATTCCTGCCAGGATTTTAACCAGGACTAATGGCTTGAAAAACCACCGTTGTTATTCAACTACAGGAAACCTTAATGACTAGCCTACGAAAAACCCACCCCTTACTTAAAATTGCAAATGACGCACTAGTAGACCTACCTGCTCCCTCGAACATTTCTGCATGATGGAACTTTGGCTCCCTTCTGGGCCTTTGCCTAGGTGCTCAAATTGTGACAGGACTTTTCCTTGCAATACATTATACCTCTGACATTGCCACAGCCTTCTCATCTGTTGCACACATCTGCCGTGATGTCAACTTCGGCTGACTAATTCGGAACATACATGCCAATGGAGCCTCTTTCTTTTTTATCTGCATTTACCTTCACATCGGACGAGGCCTTTACTATGGCTCTTACCTTTATAAAGAAACATGAAACATTGGAGTTGTCCTACTGCTATTAGTAATGATAACTGCCTTTGTGGGCTATGTACTGCCCTGAGGACAAATATCTTTCTGAGGTGCAACAGTAATTACAAACCTTCTTTCTGCAGTCCCTTATGTAGGAAACACACTTGTACAATGGATTTGGGGTGGCTTTTCAGTAGATAATGCAACCCTTACACGATTCTTTGCCTTCCACTTCCTCCTCCCCTTTGTTATCCTTGCTGTAACTATCCTACACCTCCTATTCCTACATGAAACAGGGTCCAACAACCCTGCTGGGTTAAACTCAGATGCTGACAAAATCCCCTTCCACCCTTACTTCTCCTACAAGGACCTCCTTGGCTTTGCCATCATACTACTTGCACTAACATGCCTTGCCCTATTCTCCCCTAACTACCTGGGAGATCCTGACAACTTCACCCCTGCAAACCCCCTAGTAACACCCCCACACATTAAACCAGAATGATACTTCCTGTTTGCCTATGCCATCTTACGATCCATCCCAAATAAACTTGGAGGGGTTCTAGCCCTCCTTGCATCTATCCTTGTGCTAATGCTCGTCCCCTTCCTCCACACCTCCAAACAACGAAGCTTAACCTTCCGCCCACTCTCACAATTCATTTTCTGAACCCTAGTTGCAGATGTAATTATTCTGACATGAATTGGAGGAATACCAGTTGAACACCCGTACATTATTATTGGACAGATTGCATCCTTCCTATACTTCTTCATCTTCCTAGGCCTTTTCCCACTAACAGGATGACTAGAAAATAAACTCCTTCAAACTGCATGCAACAGTAGCTCAGCGCCAGAGCGCCGGTCTTGTAAGCCGGCCGCCGGAGGTTAAAATCCTCCCTGCTGCTCAAAGAAGGGAGATTCTAACTCCCACCCCTAGCTCCCAAAGCTAGCATTCTAAAATTTAACTATTCTTTGCTCAAATACATATATGTATTTACCCCATATATATATATACAACATATCAATAATGTCCTAGGACATAGCATGTATAATCCCCATTAATAGGCTTAACACATTCATTCATCAACAATAATCTAAGGTATACAGAATGCATAAAATCAAGGCTAACACAACTGCATACTAATAGAAATTACCCAACTAAGTAACCACACAGCAAGCTAAGACCTAGCACCTGGTTTTAATCAAACATATATAACAGATTCCCCCCCTCTGTTAGTCAAAATCCGATACAGACAAGGAAGACATTTTAGTCAAGCCTTGTACATTCGGTTAATGAAGGTGAGGGACAACTATTTGTGGGGGTTTCACACAGTGAATTATTCCTGGCATTTGGTTCCTACTTCAGGGCCATTAATTGATATTATTCCTCACACTTTCATCGACGCTTGCATAAGTTGTTGGTGGAGTATAAATTAATCGTTAGCCACATGCCGAGCATTCTTTCTAATGGGCATGGTTATTTTTTTTGTCCTCCTTTCATTTGGCATTTCACAGTGCAGCGCTAAGGTTAACTGACAAGGGTGTACATTTTTCTTGTTTAAAGTGTAATTCATTCATGGTTTAAGATTTATTTAGAAGAATTGCATAACTGATTTCATGTGCATAAATAGTTAGTTACTTCTCCTAACATAGCTAAGAGGTGCCCCCCTCGGTTTTTGCGGGTAAAACCCCCCCTACCCCCCTAAACTCGAAAGCTGATATTAATCCTGAAAACCCCCCCGGAAACAGGAAAGCTTCGAGTTAGGTATTTACCCCTCCCATAATGTATCTATTTACATTATTAAAATAATATTTTT